CTAATGGAATTGGTCACCTTCTTAATTTTTTTTCTAATCATATTCATTATTCTTCATACTCCTTTGAATAATGAATATGATTCTAGAATAGGAATAGAAAAATCAATAAAAATATCAAAATAAAGATAAAGAAAAACATCAAATAAAATGAAAAAATTCAATTTCAATTAATTATTAATTCTTTTATTTTAAATTCTATTAGAAAGAATTAAATAGAATAGAAATAGAATCTTAAAGAATTCTAGATTCTTATTAATCTAATACTAGAATCTATTAGAAATCTAGAATCTAGTTAAAGATATATAGATTAAAAGATAAATTGATATAACATATCAATAGTAAATAGAAATATCTAATATTCTAATCTAATATAGAAAGAAAAAGAAAGAATAGAGGACCCCACCCCCCTATTGACAGTAATATGACAGTAATATATGTTGTATATGTAAATCCTAGATGTGAAAAGAGGCATAATTCATCTAGAAAAGGGAACATATATGGTACATAAAGAAGAAGAATAGGTGCACAACACAAATCAAAAAAAAAGACAATAGAAAGAATTGAAAATTGACTCATTCACTGAGTAAAGGATTGAATTGGATTCGATTGGGTGGCACCAACTCAATCGAATGCTAACGCCCATTTATTTCTTATGGAATTAACCGATCAACTTGCTATCGGATATTCATTTTCGATTCAGTACTTTTCAAAAAAGAATTTCAACATATTTATTATGATTTATGATTATGAGAAGCAATCCCACTACTTCTGATCCTATGGTTTCTACACTTGAAGAACAAAACCTAGGGCGTATCGCTCAAATTATTGGCCCAGTACTGGATGTCATTTTTCCACCGGGCAAAATGCCTAATATTTATAATGCTTTGGTAATTAAGGGTCGAGATACTGTTGGTCAGCAAATTAATGTAACTTGTGAAGTACAACAATTATTAGGAAATAATCGAGTGAGAGCTGTAGCTATGAGTGCTACAGATGGTCTGATGAGAGGAATGAAAGTGATTAACACGGAAGCTCCTCTAAGTGTTCCAGTCGGGGGAGCTACTCTCGGACGAATTTTCAACGTTCTTGGAGAGCCCGTTGATAATTTAGGTTCTGTCGATACTCGCACAACATCTCCTATTCATAGATCTGCACCCGCCTTCATACAGTTAGATACTAAATTATCTATCTTTGAAACAGGGATTAAAGTGGTGGATCTTTTAGCCCCCTATCGCCGTGGAGGAAAAATAGGACTATTTGGGGGAGCTGGAGTGGGTAAAACAGTACTAATCATGGAATTGATCAACAACATTGCCAAAGCTCACGGAGGCGTATCCGTATTTGGCGGAGTAGGTGAACGTACTCGTGAAGGAAATGATCTCTACATGGAAATGAAAGAATCCGGGGTGATTAATGAGAAAAATATTGCAGAATCAAAAGTGGCTCTAGTCTATGGTCAAATGAATGAACCGCCTGGAGCTCGTATGAGAGTTGGCTTGACTGCCCTAACCATGGCGGAATATTTCCGGGATGTTAATGAGCAAGACGTACTTCTATTCATCGACAATATATTTCGTTTCGTTCAAGCAGGGTCCGAAGTCTCTGCCTTATTAGGCAGAATGCCTTCTGCAGTGGGTTATCAACCTACGCTTAGTACAGAAATGGGTTCTTTGCAAGAAAGAATTACTTCTACCAAAGAAGGATCTATAACATCGATCCAAGCAGTTTATGTACCTGCGGATGATTTGACCGACCCTGCTCCTGCCACGACATTTGCACATTTAGATGCTACTACAGTATTATCAAGAGGATTAGCTGCTAAAGGTATTTATCCAGCAGTAGATCCCTTGGATTCAACATCAACTATGTTACAACCTCGGATCGTTGGCGAGGAACATTATGAAACTGCGCAAAGGGTTAAGCAAACTTCACAACGTTATAAAGAACTTCAGGACATTATAGCTATCCTTGGGTTGGACGAATTATCCGAAGAAGATCGTTTAACTGTAGCAAGAGCACGAAAGATTGAGCGTTTCTTATCACAACCCTTCTTTGTGGCAGAAGTCTTTACTGGTTCTCCAGGGAAATATGTGGGTCTCGCAGAAACAATTCGGGGGTTTCAATTCATCCTTTCCGGAGAATTAGATGGTCTTCCCGAGCAGGCCTTTTATTTGGTGGGTAACATCGATGAAGCTACCGCGAAAGCTATGAACTTAGAAGAGGAGAACAAATTGAAGAAATGACCTTAAATCTTTGTGTACTGACTCCTAATCGAATGATTTTGGATTCCGAAGTGAAAGAGATTATTTTATCTACTAATAGTGGACAAATTGGCGTATTACCAAACCATGCCCCCATTGCCACGGCTGTAGATATAGGTCTTTTGAGAATACGACTAAACGATCGATGGTTAACGGTGGCTCTTATGGGCGGTTTCGCTAGAATAAGTAATAATGAGATCACCATTTTAGGAAATAGTGCGGAAATTAGTACTGACATT